TTGAAAAAAATGCGGAATTGAAAACGAATTGAAGATTTTTGTGTATAAAAAGAAAAATGAATTGACATTCAATAAATTATTTTTATTCTATCTTTTTTAATCAATAAAACCATTTTTAAAATGGGCAATAGGAAGGAGATTTCGTTTTATGGTAAAAAAAAATTCACTCATCATTTCAGAAAAAAAGAAAAACACAGGATCCGTCGAATTTCAAATAACAAGTTTTACTAAAAAGATACGAGCGCTTGTTCCACATTTTGAATTGCATAAAACAGACTATTCATCTCAAAGAGGTTTGCGCAAAATTCTAGAAAAACGCCGACGACTACTATCTTATTTGAAAAAGAAAAACCTATTACGTTATCAAAGATTAATTAGTAAATTGGATATTCGGGAGTCAAATAGTCAATAATTTGAAATTAAATTATTTGATTTTTTCGTTCTTGAATTTTGATGAATTTCTTTTCGTCCTCAGCAATTCATAGAAGAATCAATCGAGGAAATAACTATGAATGTACCAGCTAAAAGAAAAGATTTTATGGTAGTGAATATGGGCCCCCATCACCCATCAATGCATGGTGTTCTTCGACTCATCCTTACTCTAGATGGTGAACATGTTATTGACTGTGAGCCAATACTAGGTTATTTACACAGAGGAATGGAAAAAATTGCGGAAAATCGAACAATTATACAATATTTGCCTTATGTAACGCGTTGGGATTACTTAGCTACGATGTTCGCAGAAGCAATAACAGTAAATGGGGCAGAATATATCGGAAATATTCAAGTACCTAAAAGAGCCAGCTATCTCAGAGTAATTATCTTAGAGTTGAGTCGTATAGCTTCTCATCTATTATGGCTTGGCCCTTTTATGGCGGATATTGGTGCACAAACCCCTTTTTTCTATATTTTTAGAGAAAGAGAGTTAATATACGATTTATTTGAAGCAGCTACAGGTATGAGAATGATGCATAATTTTTTTCGTATCGGAGGAGTAGCAGCGGACCTCCCTTATGGTTGGATAGATAAATGTTTAGATTTTTGTAATCATTTTTTAACAGCAGTTACTGAATATCAAAAACTTATTACGCGAAATCCTATTTTTTTAAAACGAATTGAAGGGATAGGTATTATTAGTGCAGACGAAGCAATAAACTGGGGGTTATCGGGACCAATGTTACGAGCTTCTAGAATACGATGGGATCTTCGTAAAATTGATCATTATGAGTCTTATGATGAATTTGATTGGGAAGTACAATGGCAAAAAGAAGGGGATTCATTATCCCGTTATTTGGTCCGAATTGGTGAAATGACTGAATCCATAAAAATTATTCAACAAGCTTTGGAAGGAATTCCGGGAGGAGACCACGAAAATTTAGAAAGCAGACGTTTGAATTTTTTTAAAAAAAGTGATCCAAAATGGAACGATTTTGAATATCGATTCATTAGTAAAAAAGTGTCTCCCACTTTTGAATTGACCAAACAGGAACTTTATGTAAGAGTAGAAGCACCAAAGGGAGAATTGGGAATTTTTTTGATAGGGGATCAGACTGGGTTTCCTTGGAGATGGAAAATTCGTCCACCGGGTTTTATAAATTTGCAGATCCTTCCTCAATTAGTTAAAAGAATGAAATTGGCGGATATTATGACAATATTAGGTAGCATAGATATCATTATGGGAGAAGTTGATCGTTAAAATGATAATTGATACAACAAAAGTACAAGCTATAAATTCTTTTTCAAAATTGGAAGCCTTAAAGGAGGCTTATGAAATTGTGTGGGTACTCGGCCCTATTTTGACTCTTGTATTAGCAATAACAATAGGTTTACTAGTAATTGTGTGGTTAGAAAGAGAAATAGCTGCAGGGATACAACAACGTATTGGACCTGAATATGCTGGACCTTTAGGAGTTCTTCAAGCTCTAGCGGATGGAACAAAACTACTTTTCAAAGAAAATCTTTTTCCATCTAGAGGGGATACTCATTTGTTCAGTCTCGGACCGGCCGTAGCAGTCATATCAACTTTATTAAGTTATTCAGTAATTCCCTTTAGTTATCACCTTGTTTTAGCAGATATAAATATCGGTATTTTTTTATGGATTGCCATTTCAAGTATTGCTCCCCTTGGACTTCTTATGTCGGGATATGGATCAAATAATAAATATTCCTTTTTAGGTGGTCTACGAGCTGCCGCTCAATCCATTAGTTATGAAATACCATTGACTCTCTGTATATTATCCATATCTCTACGTGCGATTCGTTAAAAAATTCTTGCTATTCCTTTTCTTTTTTTTAGAAATAAAGAAGAGAAATCTTTTGAAGGAATATCCTCTGATTTTTTATTCATCATTTGAATTGATGAACTAAATTGGATAGTTATATGAGTGAAATAAAACAGCTTTGAAATTTGCAGTGAAAAAAAAATTGAGACTCATTTCTGATGTACAAGAATAATACAAAAAGAAACATAAGAAAATGAGATCATTTGCCCCAAGATTGGTTGATTAGTCATCCTGGCTTGAAGCGGGTTCAGGCTCTATTGAGTTTTGACTATGATTGCTAAGTATTAGCATAATGCAAACGAACAGTCGAACAAAAATAAGTGCGTGGTTAGGAATACCAAGATACACAAAGGATTAGTAATAGAGATTTTTGAAATTATCCAAATTATCCAATAGGGTATTTCTTCATAAGAATATAAAGAATATTAATTGGGACTTTCAATTAGTGGAAATGCTAAAGCAGTACTTCTCAAGATTCCGATTCAGAGTATGCTCCTACCGCATGATTAAAGAAATAACTATCAAAAACGAAAGAATCCTTTCTTTTTTTTTGAGAAAGAAGAATAGAAACAAAAAAAAAAGAAAGATCTTTTTTATTCTTTTTTTTTTCCTATATCTACTTCTATTTGTAGAAATCGAATTTATATCAAAATTCATGAACTAAACTAATAGAATGTCTAATTCTTTTTCGTAATTGAAAACTAAAAGTGTCAATATATATTGACATTTCTGCAACGAGACGAGTATTTTATGAAAGGGTTTCTGTTATTGCTAAAAATGCTAAAAAAAGATTTTTAAAGGATAAGATTGATTCCAAAGTACTTTATTTAGTCTTCTAACAGACAGAATTGGATTGGTTGAATTTGGGAATGTTTGATAGATTTTCATTTTATTTCTACGAAAAATAGATAGAAATATGTAGAGATAACTAATATCATCGAGTCCTTACATTTATTTATGACCTTCGAGGAGCCGTATGAGGCGAAAATCTCACGTACGGTTCTGGAATAGCGATGGTAACAGTGATGTTATCATCGACTATGATTATCTAACAGTTTAAGTACAGTTGATATAGTTGAGGCACAATCAAAATATAGTTTTTGGGGTTGGAATTTTTGGAGACAACCTGCAGGGTTTATCATTTTTTTGATTTCTTCCCTAGCAGAATGTGAGAGATTACCTTTTGATTTACCAGAAGCAGAAGAAGAATTAGTAGCGGGTTATCAAACTGAATATTCCGGTATAAAATTTGGTTTATTTTATCTTGCTTCCTATCTAAACCTATTAGTTTCTTCCTTATTTGTAACAGTTCTTTACTTAGGTGGTTGGAATATCTCTATTCCGTATATATTCGTTTCAGAATTTTTTGAAATCAAAAAAATAAGTGAAGTGTTTACAATAACAATAGGTATTTTTATTACATTGGTTAAAACGTATTTGCTCTTATTCATTGCTATCACAACAAGATGGACTTTACCTAGACTAAGAATGGACCAACTATTAAATCTTGGGTGGAAATTTCTTTTACCCATTTCTCTTGGTAATCTATTATTAACAACCTCTTTTCAACTCCTTTCACTATAAAAAAAAATAAAAAAAAGCGATATTTATATTGAAAACTTATCTCAAACAAGATAAAAAAACAAATATCAAATTCTTCAAAAAAATTCACGATATGTTCCCCATGGTAATTGGGTTCATTAATTACGGTCAACAAACCATACGAGCTGCAAGATACATTGGGCAAAGTTTCATGATTACCTTATCTCACGCAAATCGTTTACCGGTAACTATTCAATATCCTTATGAAAAATTCATCACATCCGAGCGCTTCCGCGGTCGAATCCATTTCGAATTTGATAAATGTATTGCTTGTGAAGTATGTGTTCGTGTATGTCCTATAGATCTACCTGTTGTTGATTGGAAATTGGAAACTGACATTCGAAAAAAACGGTTGTTTAATTACAGTATTGATTTTGGAATCTGTATATTTTGTGGAAACTGCGTTGAGTATTGCCCAACAAATTGTTTATCAATGACTGAAGAATATGAGCTTTCTACTTATAGTCGTCATGAATTGAATTATAATCAAATCGCTTTAGGTCGTTTACCAATGTCGGCAAGTGAAGATTATACAATTCGAACTATTTTTAATTCACCTCAAAAAAATGGATAAATTACTTTTGATTAAGGATTAAAGATTAATTAAGATTAATTAAAGAAATAGAAATTTTGAATTACTACATTCAAATTTCTATTTCTATATTTTGAATTTCCATATATATAAATAATATAGTTATAATTCTATGAGCTAGAATTCTATCCATAATGATTTTCAAATCCAAATTAGAGTCTTTACCTGTTCGAGAAAGATCACAATTAGTCCAATAGCTGTATCCACAGTAAGTTCCACCCCTTAGGGTCGAGAAACCTATTAGCATTTTTAATAGTCTTTTTTGCTGGTCAGGGTCAATAAGGTCATGAAAAAAGAATTAAAGTTTTTTTATCTTGTAGTTTACGCACAATGGGTTTATCTGGACCAATACATGATTTTATTTTAGTCTTTTTGGAATTAGGTCTGATAGTCGGAGGTCTAGGAGTGGTATTATTCACTAATCCAATTTATTCTGCCTTTTCTTTGGGATTCGTTCTTGTTTGTATATCCTTATTTTATATTTTATCAAATTCTCATTTTGTAGCTGCTGCGCAGCTCCTTATTTATGTAGGAGCTATAAATGTTTTAATTCTATTTACTGTAATGTTCATGAATGGTCCAGAGTATTCAAAAGGTTCTAATCTTTGGGCTGTTGGAAATGGGGTCACCTCCCTAGTTTCTACAAGTATTTTTGTTTTTTTAATTACTTTTATTTCAGATACGACATGGTACGGGATCATTTGGACTACAAGAGAAAATCAGATTCTTGAACAAGATTTAATAAGTAACGGCGAACAAATTGGAATTCATTTATCAACAGATTTTTTTCTTCCGTTTGAACTCATTTCAATAATTCTTTTAATTGCTTTGATAGGTGCGATTACTGTGGCTCGTCAGTCATAAATCTGTAAAATGAGTAACCACAATACAAATTTTGCTCTCTAGATTCTCACATATATTTTTCGCCAATTCGATTGCAAGATTATTCATAATAAAATTCCTTTTATTCGACCTATTACTAATATAGGTCTTTGCTCTGTACTTGTAATATTCTTAATTGTAGTTAATCCAATCTATTAATCTTGAATTTCTATTCATTGTTTATATTCAAATAAATCGAAATTTGTTAAGGAGTTGTTCTATGATGCTCGAACATGTACTTGTTTTCAGTGCCTATTTATTTTCTATCGGTATCTATGGATTGATTACGAGTCGAAATATGGTTAGAGCCCTTATGTGTCTTGAACTTATCCTAAATGCTGTTAATATGAATTTCGTAATATTTTCTGATTTTTTTGATAGTCGCCAATTAAAAGGAAATATTTTTGCAATTTTTGTTATATCTATCGCAGCCGCTGAAGCAGCTATTGGACCGGCTATCGTTTCATCAATTTATCGTAATCAAAAATCAATTCGTATTAATCAATCCAATTTGTTGAATAAGTAATATTGAGAATATAAAATAGAATGTTCATATTCATTCATTTAAATTCGTATCTACGATAGATAATCTATCTGATCCTGTTTGTGAAAATAGAAAAAATTAAAGTATCTTGGCTTTATCTTATGAATCGATGCGGAATGCAATATTGAATAGAAAAATTCTGGCAAATCCTTGATTCATCTGGTGTCTAAATATATGACAAATTTAGGAATTTACTAGGTCGAAATTTTATGACATTAACAAAATTTAAAATTAATAGATCCAATGTCACACTCAGTCAAAATTTATAATACATGTATAGGGTGCACTCAATGCGTTCGTGCCTGCCCCACGGATGTATTAGAAATGATACCTTGGGACGGATGTAAAGCTAAACAAATAGCTTCCGCGCCAAGAACGGAAGATTGTGTCGGTTGTAAGAGATGTGAATCCGCCTGCCCAACGGATTTCTTGAGTGTACGAGTTTATTTATGGCATGAAACAACTCGAAGCATGGGTCTAGCTTATTGATCCTTTCCATAAAAAGCCACTTGAACCCATTTGCTTTTTTGTTTACCGACAAAAACCCGTGCTTGAAAAGCAAATATTAGGCACGGGTTTTTGTGGCCCAAGTGTATCTTGTCTTTACCACGAATTCTTTTCCTTGGTCAACAACATTTGTCGTTTTACCAATATCTGCGGGTTGCTTAATTTTCTTTTTCCCTCATAAAGGAAATAAGATAATTAGATGGTATACTATTTCTATCTGTATATTAGAACTTCTTTTAATGTCCTATGCTTTCTCTTATTATTTCCAATTGGACGATCCATTAATTCAATTAGCGGAAAATTCTAAGTGGATCGATTTTTTGGATTTTGATTGGCGATTGGGAATAGATGGACTCTCGATAGGACCCATTTTATTGACAGGATTTATCACGACTTTAGCTACTTTAGCGGCTCGGCCAATTACTCGGGATTCCCGATTATTTCATTTTCTGATGTTAGGGATGTATAGTGGCCAAGTCGGATTATTTTCTTCTCAAGATCTTTTACTTTTTTTCATTATGTGGGAGTTAGAATTAATTCCCGTTTATCTACTCCTATCCATGTGGGGAGGAAAGAAACGTTTGTATTCAGCTACAAAATTTATTTTGTATACTGCGGGCAGTTCCATTTTTTTATTAATGGGAGCTTTGGGTATCGCTTTATATACGTTCAATGAACCAACATTCCATTTTGAAAAATCAGCCAATCAATCATATCCTGTGAGCCTAGAAATACTATTCTATATTGGGTTTCTTGTTGCTTTTGCTGTCAAATCACCGATTATACCCTTCCATACATGGTTACCAGACACCCATGGAGAAGCACATTATAGTACTTGTATGCTCCTAGCTGGAATCTTATTAAAAATGGGAGCATATGGATTGATTCGAATCAATATGGAATTATTACCGCACGCCCATTCTTTATTTTCGCCCTGGTTGGTAATAGTAGGCGCAATACAAATAATTTATGCAGCTTTAACATCTTCTGGTCAACGAAATTTAAAAAAGAGAATCGCCTATTCCTCTGTATCTCATATGGGTTTCATAATTATAGGGATTTACTCTATAAGTGATATGGGACTCAACGGAGCTGTTTTACAAATAATATCACATGGATTTATTGGCGCTGCACTTTTTTTCTTGGCGGGGACGAGTTATGATAGAATACATCTTGTTTATCTTGACGAAATGGGTGGAATGGCTACCCTAATGCCAAAAATATTCACGATGTTCAGTATTTTATCATTAGCTTCCCTTGCATTACCGGGCATGAGTGGTTTTGTTGCGGAATTAATAGTCTTTTTTGGAATAATTAACGGCCATAAATATCTTTTAATGCCCAAAATACTAATTACTTTTGTAATGGCAGTTGGAATGATATTAACTCCTATTTATTTATTATCTATGTTACGCCAAATGTTCTATGGATACAAGCTGTTTGATGCTGCAAACTCGTATTTTTTTGATTCTGGACCGCGGGAATTTTTTGTTTCGATATGTCTACTTTTTCCAGTAATAGGTATTGGGATTTTTCCGGATTTCGTTTTTTCATTAGCAGTTGAGAAGGTTAGTGCTATTCTATCTAATTATTTTAAGAGTTAGTCATTATAAATAAAAAAACCTATTAAAAAAAAGAGGAATTACAACCAAATATCTTTGGCATTTGTAAGAACCTTTTGAATCACTATATTACTTGATTCAAAAGGTTCTCAGCCACTTAATTGAGGTTTCTTATATATATATATAAATATAGACTAAGTTGTCCTATGTTTTTATTCATCAATACTTTTTTTTTTCAATTCAATTAGATGTTAATGTAAATGAACCATAACTATGCAGTCCTATTCCCAATAAATTAACCCCAAAATAGCATAGCCAGATTATAAGAAAACCTATAGAAGCAACAATTGCAGAATTGAAACCTTTAAAATTTTTATTTGTTCGAGTATGCAAATAAATTGCAAATATGACCCAAGTAATAAATGCCCAAGTTTCCTTTGGGTCCCAATTCCAATAGGACCCCCATGTTTCATTAGCCCAGACTGCTCCTGAAAGGATACCTATGGTTAAAAGGAGAAACCCTATACTAAGAATACGATAACTCCAATTATCCAATTGTTGAATCAACTGAAACCTGTAAAAATTTCTAAAAGAAAAAAAAGAAAAATTTTTGAAAAAAATTTTCCCTTCCGTCATGTATTGAATCTCACTGAAGGAAAATGAATCTTTTAAGAAATTTTTTCTTTTTTCAATGATTCTTATGACTTTTCGAAATCGAATTACTAGAAGTGCTACTGATAATAATGATCCACATAAAAGAGCTGCATAGCCCAATATCATCATACTTACGTGCATCATTAACCACTGGGATTGCAGAGCGGGTACTAAGATTTCAGATTGATGCATATCCATTAAAAAACCCGAAGTAGCAAAGCTTTGGGTAAAAAAAGTACTAGGCGCGGTTATTACACCTAAAAATTTTTGATGTTTTTTAAAATAAGGAACCATATGAATAATGGAGAACCCCCAAGAAAGGAATATTAATGATTCATATAAATCACTTATTGGTAAATGTTTCAAATAAATCCAACGAGTGATTAATAATCCTGTTATACAGAAAAAAGTGATTATCATACCCTTTTCTGACGAATCATATAGTTCGATGAATTCATCGACTAATAAAATTATCAAATGAATTAGACTTACAATGGAAACAACCGAAAAAGATATATGGGTTAATATATGTTCTAAAGTCGAAAATATCATAAAAATAGAAAAAAGGTACCTTAATTATACATACAGAATTCAAATCGGTAATTCAATTCATTATACGATTTGTTGAATCCTTTTGAAAATGAAAAAACGTTATGCCGCTACTCGGACTCGAACCGAGATGCTTTCGCACTGCTTCCTAAGAGCAGCGTGTCTACCAGTTTCACCATAGCGGCTTTCGCAAAATCATAATAACCCATTTTGATTCAATCGTCAAATTTAAAAAGACTCAATTCAATAGAATCCTTTTTAGGTCAGTAAAATTAATCAAACTAAAAATGGAATTTTTAATTCCAATTTTAGTGATACATTCTAAGGATTTCTGGAAATCTTTTTTTGTATTACTTGTTAGAATTTCATTGTGTAGAGAACTTTTCTTAGGATTTAGTAAAACAATTAGGTATTGATCTCTGGGGTATTATATATATATAGTTTTGAGTTCTATCCAAAAAGATTGAAAAATTCAATATATATATATTTTGATACAATGTTCGGCCCAAGCGTATAATTATGATCTAAACGATATTTTTCAAAATTTACACAGTTTGATCTATCTAAAAGTGAAAGGTGCTTTTTTTCTTAATTGAGTTGAAAGTAAAAAAAGGTTGATTCTATTTTATATAGTTATTTCTAATAATAATTGTTAAGAAAGTTTTCAAAAAAGTTTTAAACTTTTTCAATTCTTTTTAAGAACGGATTTTTTTTACTAAAGAGCTTAGATTTGTCCTTTTCAATTGAATTTTTCATTCAAAGTTGAAAAAAAAAACTTTTTAATCTTTTTATTTTGTCTCTTTATTTATTATTGTTATGATTTTTTATGATTCTAACAAGTGGGTCGATGGCGAAAATAGGAATCCCCATCCCCAAAACAATAAAATACCTTAAAAGAGGTGTAACAAATGTCTTCTCTTTGTTTTTCTTGTTCCTATTTTTTATAATATAAAAAATAGTCAGAAAGAGCTAAAAAGGAGAATTATTATTATAAAGTGAAAAGAGTTCCTTTTTTATTTGATATTGATTAGCTCCAAGTATAAAAGAATGCAAATTTTATCTAGATTATTAGTTTCAATTTTCTAATAGATATTAGAAATTCAAAATGATAAACGCAATTTTCCTTTTTCTTATATCAATTTGAGTCCAATTAGCCTAGGTTTTCCTTTTTTATTTGTCGCACAAAAAAACTTTTTGAATTACGAGTAGAGGGGGATTTTGGTAAGGAAAAGGCTTTCAACGCTGACCAAGATCCTTTTTTTCCAACTATTTTTTCGAATATGCTTTTTTGATTTTGATATAGAAGTGCGTTTTTTTGAAACTCTCATTAAAAAATAAACTAATTAATATTCTATATGGATGTGAAAGACATCTATTAAAAAAAAAGTCATTATTTATTCTATTTCTCTTTTTAGTTAGTCTTTATATGATATTCTCTTCATCTTCATACAAAAATGTTTTCTTTTTATTTTTCTGTTTCGATTTATATCCTTTTCCATCATACTACATTAATCAATAATTATTTCTTTATTGAATTCACTAAGGATCTCATAAAGGCAATCTCTTTTTTTATCATTCTGATTCAAATTCAAATAAGAATCGAGTACTTTATTTTTATAAAATTCTTCATTCTTTCTATATGTATCTATATGGATAGAAATCCTTAAAAATTATTAGAATTCAGAAAACTAAATACAATAAATACAATTTTCATTTTAGAATAGGTATTTTTTACATTTTCACTAGTACCTTCGGGATATCATTTGAACAATTCTAACTTCTTAATTTGAATATTGAAGCATTTGGAAAAAGATTCAGACTAATTAAGAATAATAAGATTTTTTTTTATGGAATATACATATCAATATTTTTTGATTATACCTTTCGTTACACTTCCAGTCCCTATGTTAATAGGAATGGGACTCCTACTTTTCCCGGCGTCAACAAAAAAACTTCGTCGTATATGGGCTTTTCCAAGTATTTTTTTGTTAAGTATAGTTTTCGCTTTTTCGGCGAATCTGTCTATTCAGCAAATAAATAGCAGTTATATCTATCAATATATATGGTCGTGGACCATCAACAATGATTTTTCTTTAGAGTTTGGATATTTGATCGACTCACTTACTTCAATTTTGTTAATATTAATTACTACAGTTGGAATTCTTGTCCTTATTTATAGTGATAGTTATATGTCTTATGATCAAGGCTATTTAAGATTTTGTGCTTATATGAGCTTTTTCAATACTTCAATGTTGGGATTAGTTACTAGTTCGAATTTAATACAAATCTATATTTTTTGGGAATTAGTTGGAATGTGCTCGTATTTATTAATAGGGTTTTGGTTCACACGACCGATTGCGTCCAATGCTTGTCAAAAGGCGTTTCTAACTAATCGTGTAGGCGATTTTGGTTTATTATTAGGAATTTTAGGTTTTTATTGGATAACGGGCAGTTTCGAATTTCAGGATTTGTTTCAAATAGTCAAAAATTGCATTTCGAATAATGAGAATGAACTGTTCTTTTTTACTTTATGCGCCTTCCTATTATTTTCCGGTCCAATTGCAAAATCTGCACAATTCCCCCTTCATGTATGGTTACCAGATGCCATGGAAGGACCTACCCCTATTTCTGCTCTGATACACGCGGCTACTATGGTAGCCGCGGGAATTTTTCTTGTGGCTCGACTTCTTCCTCTTTTCGTAGTCATACCTTCCATAATGAATCTAATAACTTTGATAGGTATAATAACAGTACTTTTAGGAGCTACTTTAGCTCTTGCTCACAAAGATATTAAAAGAAGTCTAGCTTATTCGACAATGTCTCAATTGGGTTATATGATGTTAGCTTTAGGTATGGGGTCTTATCGAGCCGCTTTATTTCATTTAATTACTCATGCATATTCAAAAGCCTTGTTGTTTTTAGGATCTGGATCCATTATTCATTCAATGGAAGCTATTGTTGGCTATTCCCCATATAAGAGCCAGAATATGATTCTTATGGGGGGGTTAACAAAACGTGTTCCAATTACAAAAACAACTTTTTTATTAGGAACTCTTTCCCTTTGTGGTATTCCACCCCTCGCCTGTTTTTGGTCTAAAGATGAAATTCTTAATGATAGTTGGTTGTATTCACCTATTTTCGCAATAATAGCTTGTTCCACGGCGGGATTAACTGCCTTTTATATGTTTCGGGTTTATTTACTTACTTTTGGGGGCCATTTCAATGTTCATTTTACAAATTACAACGGAAAAAAAAACAGTGCCCTCTATTCACTATCTGTATGGGGTAAGGGAGAATCAAAAATGTTAAAAAAAAATATATGTTTATTAGCTTTATTAATAATGAATAATAATCAACGGGCTTCTTTTTTTTCTAAGAAAAGCTCTCAAATTTACGGTACTGTAAAAAGGATAAGGAACCATTTTGTTATTAATCATCTTGCAACTAAAAGAAATTTTTCTTATCCGCAAGAATCAGAGAATACTATGTTATTTCCAATGTTAGTTTTGGGATTATTTACTTTGTTTAGTGGAGCAATAGGAATTCCTTTTAATCAATTTAATCAAGAAGGGGGGGGGTTAGATATATTATCTAAACTGTTAAGTCCATCTTTAAACCTTTTGCATCAGAATGCAAACAATTCTGCGGATTTTTATGAATTTGTAAAAAAGGCAGCCTTTTCAATCAGTGTAGCTTTTTTTGGAATATTTATAGCCTTTTCTTTATATAAGCCGGTTTATTCATCCTTACAAAATTTGAAGTTCCTCAATTTTTTTGTCAAAAAGGGTCCTAAAAAGAGTTTTTGGGATAAAACAATAAACATGATCTATGATTGGTCCTATAATCGCGGTTACATAGATACTCTTTATGCACGATCTTTAACTAAAGGTATAAGAGAGCTTGTAGAATGTACTCTGTTTTTTGATAGACGAGTAATCGATGGAATTACCAATGGGTTCGGCATTATAAGTTTCTTTATAGCGGAAGGTATCAAATATGTAGGCGGTAGCCGTATCTCTTCTTATCTCTTAATTTATTTATTTTATGTATTAATATTCATTTTTTTCAATTGAATTTTTTATTGATTTTGAGATTTTGAACGAAAAAATCAAATAATTTAATTTCAAATTATTGACTATTTGACTCCCGAATATCCAATTTACTAATTAATCTTTGATAACGTAATAGGTTTTTCTTTTTCAAATAAGATAGTAGTCGTCGGCGTTTTTCTAGAATTTTGCGCAAACCTCTTTGAGATGAATAGTCTGTTTTATGCAATTCAAAATGTGGAACAAGCGCTCGTATCTTTTTAGTAAAACTTGTTATTTGAAATTCGACGGATCCTGTGTTTTTCTTTTTTTCTGAAATGATGAGTGAATTTTTTTTTACCATAAAACGAAATCTCCTTCCTATTGCCCATTTTAAAAATGGTTTTATTGATTAAAAAAGATAGAATAAAAATAATTTATTGAATGTCAATTCATTTTTCTTTTTATACACAAAAATCTTCAATTCGTTTTCAATTCCGCATTTTTTTCAATTGAATTTTTTATTCATTTTAATGAATACAATTTTTTTTCTTTTTTTAGTTGGCTAGAAATAGAAAAGGATAGTATATCTCTTCTCTTTCAAAAGAGAAAATTTGGTATCTCAAAGTCAATTCCATGGCTTCCTTTCTAGATAGAATTGATAGGCAATCGAATTCCAGGTATCAGAATAGAATATAGAATGGAAAACAAGGATATAGACAGATTCCTTGTTTTCCATTCTAAGAATATATATATATGAGAAACGTACCTTTATTTAATTTTCAATTGTGGATATATACGTATCCTTAACATACTGAACCGACTGGCATTATTTGTATTAAACCAAAAGTGGTTCATACAAGCTAAATCTTCGAATCGAAGATTTAGCCAAAGAAAAAATTGGAATTGAAGTAGTTTCTTTTTCTCTATATTAAAATATTGACTTTTTTCTAAAATGTCAAAGCCTTTTCCATTCTTCCTTTATTTCTTTTTCTCCCATTCTTCTATTTTTATTATTTTTTTTTTTACTACTCTTTCTTTATTTTCTTTAATTTCAGCTCTCAGGTTTACCAGTTCTAAGGGTTTTTTTACCGAAACCCGAGTGGGTTTTCTGAGTCCAAAATTTCCTAAGAAGAGAAAAAAGAAGACAATAGACAAGATTTGATTGATAAAATTTCTCAATTCTGCCCGAGTATTTTTTTGCTGTATCCGGACTGATAGAAATTCAACGCATTTATAGACTAAAAAGTAGCTTATTAACCAAGAAAGATAAGAACTGGTTAAAAATAAAACGAAAATCTTGTTGTTGCATCGAACGATAGACAAAACGTTGGCTAATCTGCCTGCGATTGCATTTGGTAAAACAAAAAAATTTAATAATGCAGAAATGCAATTAGTCAAGAATATGCCTTGGATGACAAAAGAATCCATGAATTCTCTGATATTTTGATGATAATCAAAAAAGAAAGAGTATTGACTATCGATCCAGTATAAATGAAACCCCCAAAACGCTACAGCTAGAAAATTCATTCTATTAGATGTATTCAATGCTCTATACAGAGGCTCGTAATAGATCGATTGCAATACTAGAAGTTGTCCGATAAGAAGCCCTGTTGTTGCTGATACCCTTTTTTTAAAATGAAAATCTTCGTCCGTTTTTTCTTCTAAAACCCAAGTTTTTAGAAGAAACAAAAAACAGGGCCCCATGGAGAATGTGATCATCACTCCAAAACGGATTCCGACCCCAACGACCGAATTTTTTATTGCAGAATACACTATTCTAACCGATTGGATAAAC